TTGCATACCCTGATCAACAACCACTGTACGAATAGCATTTACCGCTGCGGCTTGAGCAGCATAAGGTGTTCCTCTTCTTGTGCCTTTGAATCCAGAAGTACCAGCAGAGGCCCAAGAAACTACCCGACCTCGTACATCTGTAACAGTTATAATAGTATTGTTGAAACTCGCTTGAACATGAATAACGCCTTTTGGTATTCTACGTCCATTCTTACGTGAACCAATACGCCCATTCCTACGTGAACCAATTCTTGGTATAGCTTTTGTCATATTTTATCATCTCATATTTATGAGTCAGAAATATACAAAAAGAAAAGATACGGAGATATCCATTTCATGTTAAAATCCTTTACCTTATTTTTACGTATTGTACTTATTTAAAAAGTAAAGTTCTTTTTTAGAAGGATTACCCTTGTCTCTGTTTATGTTTCGGATTGGAACAAATCACTATAATTCGTCCACGCCTGCGAATCAGTCGACATTTTTCACAAATTTTACGAACGGAAGCCCTTATTTTCATATTTTTTATTCCTTACCTTAATTCCGAATCCACTTCTTGGAAGAGAATAAGTCTCTTGCATTTTTTTTTTTTAACTTCAAATTGTATACCCGTGTTTAAAAAAATAACCTAATCGTTCGAATCTTTGTTGCGAAGTCGATAAATTATACGTCCCCTGGTTGAATCATAACGACTTACTTCAATTTTGACTCTATCTCCCGGTAGTATCCGTATAAAACTGCGCCGGATCCTCCCCGAAACATATCCTAGAATTAGATCTTCATTATCTAAACGGACCCGGAACATACCGTTGGGAAGTGATTCAGTAATTAAACCCTCATGAATCAATTTTTGTTCTTTCATTTCAGGTAACCTCCTTGAAGTATCAACTAATGGAGGAAGAGTTATATAACTCACTTTTCCTCTCTATTTTACAAATAGGAAGTTAGAGATCAAATTTGGATACCAGAGGGGGAAGATTACCATATATAACACAAAATTTCTCCTCCAATTCTTTCTAGTTGAGCTTCTCGATCTGTTATTATACCTCGAGAAGTAGAAAGAATTACAATTCCCATTCCACCTAAAATCTTAGGAATTCGTTGATAGTTGGAATAAATTCGTAAGCCGGGTCGGCTGATACGCTTTAAAATGGTTCTAGTTTTATATATTCCTTTTCTAGTCTTTCGATGTCGCAGAGTTGAAACCAAGAAATATTTGTTACTTTCCTGATGTTTTCGAACGTTTTCAATAAAACCTTCTCGTAGAAGTATTTTAACAATGTTTTCGGTGATATTTGTAGATGCTATTCGAACCGTTCCTTTTTTATCCATGTCAGCATTTCTTATAGAAGTTATTAGATCGGCAATAGTGTCCCTACCCATGACGAACTAGAATTATAGGTTCCTCTTAATTTTGATATAATCAACATGTTTTCTTTTTTTTTTCCTTTTATTTATTATTTTATTATTATTTTATTATTATTTTATTTTTATTATTATTTTATTATTTATTATAAAGTATATACGTGATTATAAAGTATATACGTGAGACACAATCTACTAATTTGATCTATTTCAGATACCCTACTATATCATAGTCTCATCTACTAATATTTATAATACTTCGGGAGCTAATGAAACTATTTTAGTAAAATGAAACTGTCTCAATTCTCGAGCGATCGCACCAAAAACTCGAGTTCCTTTTGGATTTCCTTCTTGATCAATGACAACTGCAGCATTGTCGTCATATCGTATTGTCATACCGTTTTCACGTTTGAGTTCTTTGCATGTACGTACAATTACAGCTCTAATTACTTCTGATCTTTCTAGAGGCATATTGGGAACTGCTTCTTTGATTACAGCAACAATAACATCACCAATATGAGCATATCGGTGATTACCAGCTCCTATGATTCGAATACACATCAATTTTCGAGCTCCGCTGTTATCCGCTACATTCAAAAGGGTCTGAGGTTGAATCATATCATTTTTATTTCAATCTGTTATTTCAATGCAAAAGTATGAAAGAAAAAAAGAAATATTGTCCGTCCAGAAATAAATAAACCTGCGGTTGTTTTTTCATCCTCAATACCCCTTTTTGTTTAGTTCTACATCTCTATCCTGAAATAAGAAATTGGGTTCGTATAGGCATTTTGCGCGCAGCTATCTCAATAGCTGCTCTAGCTACAGTTTCTGATACTCCACCCATTTCATAAAGTATTCGACCCGGTTTAACAACGGATACCCAATATTCAGGGGATCCCTTTCCCGAACCCATACGTGTTTCCGCGGGTCTTACTGTAACAGGTTTGTCGGGAAATATACGTACCCATATTTTTCCACCACGACGCGCATATCGTGTCATTGCTCTTCGTCCTGCTTCTATTTGTCTAGCTGTGATCCAAGCAGGTTCAAGTGCCTGAAGAGCGTATCCGCCGAAACAAATATGATTGCCTCGACAAGATATTCCTTTCATTCTTCCTCTATGTTGTTTACGAAATCTGGTTCTTTTGGGGTTATAGTCGATGGTTGTTTCTTAATTCCATCTCTACTGCAGAACCGGACATGAGAGTTTCTTCTCATCCAGCTCCTCGCGAATGAAAAGATTCAAATTCAATAATATTCCAGAATATTACAGATACACATTAATAGATTAGATACACATTAATAGGTACACATTAATAGATAATACACCAAGTAATGGCTTTTATTGATATTTAATTTCTTACATAGGAAGGAAGATGTATATACAAGATATACAATACAGCTAGACGTATGTGTACATTTATGTATCTTTATAGATAATGTAATGCTTCTCTTTTTTTTTTATTTTTATAACGAATCCTTTCCTTATTTTGACCTCTATCGAATTAGGACAAAATATTGTAATCCAATAAATAGAGGTTTCGCGGGCGAATATTTACTCTTTCCTGTTTCATTCGTAGGTTTAATTCATGACCTCTCAGAATAAATCAATTTTTTCTTGGTCCGTTCCGCCATCCCACCCAATGAATTATTAGGATTCGTTTTCAATAGAATCCTATGCAGTCACAGGTTCTGTCGTTCCCATAGCTTCTCCATTAATGGTTAGGTCTGAACTTTGCAATGGAGCTTCCAACAAAATTTGTTCCCGAGTCAATTTCCTCAGTTTTTATTAACCCAAAGGCTCTTTATTATTTTATTCTATTGCAAATTATTTCATTTTCCAATTTTTATATTTCTAATTATCTTATTCAGTATTGATTATCAGTATTGATGCTTTATCACACTGCCTTTTATGACGTGATTCATAGACCATACATATTGGAATCATATATCATTGATATTTTTGTTCTTTCTTTCTATCATCCTTCCATTTATCCACATCCCTTTATTTCTTTACAACCCATAATCAGATTTATTTTTTCTAGAAATAAAGAATTTAAGTTGCTACAACCATATGATAGATCCACTCATTCATATAGTGACTGTTTCTTGGGATCTCGACAATACGAAGCAATAAGTTGGTTATTGGTTTATTTTATATAATTACAAAGTTTATAGCGGGGTCAGTCTATTTTTTTTTAATCCCAACTTTCAATTATAAAGAAAAAACTAACGAGTCACACACTAAGCATAGCAATTATACCAAATGATCAATCGGATTTTTATTTAACCTTATAGAATTAGAATTGTTCATTTTTTTTTTTAACGGAAAAAGAATGAAAGAGTTTGTTATTTTTTGTTCTATCGCTGGACAGAATGGGAAGATAAGGTCGATTATTCCTCGTCTACAAATATCCAAATTTTTATGCCTAATACTCCATAAATAGTTCGAATTGTATAGGAACAATGATCAATTTTAGCGCGAATTGTTTGTAGGGGAACTCTACCTTCTCTGATCCATTCGACACGTGCAATTTCTTTTCCGTCGATACGGCCCGCGATTTGCACTTGAATTCCTTTTGTATCCGTTTGTTCAGTTAATTCAATAGCTTTTTTCATTGCTTTTCGAAACGAAACTCTATTTTTTAATTGTAAAGCTATATATTCTGCAAGAATATTAGGTTGTCCATAAGGTTTTTCAACTCTTGTGATAGCAATGTTGAGTCTCCGGTTTACAGAATGAAACTCCTTTTGTACAATCATCTGTAATTCTTCGATTCCTCGCGTTTGCCCCTCTATTAATAAATTAGGGAATCCAATATAGATTATGACCTGGATCAAATCGATTTTTTTTTGAATTGTTATACGTGCAATTCCTTCGAAACCTGAGGATATTCTCCTATTTTTTTGTACATAGTTCTTGATACAATTCCGTATTTTTTCATCTTCCTGTAGACCCGCGGAATAATTTTTTGGTTGTGCGAACCAAAAGGAATGATGACTTTGAGTTGTACCAAGTCTGAAACCAAGTGGATTTATTTTTTGTCCCATATTTTTCTATTATATTTTTTTTTCATCCATATTTTTTTTAATATGAATCTAAATCTTAGATTGATCTAAAAATGATTTAGATTTATCCTTTAATACAATTGTTATATGACATGTCGGTCTTTTTATCAGATAACTACGTCCTCGAGCCCGGGGTCTTAACCTTTTCACAACAGTACTCCTATTGGCTTCGGCTTTACTAATGAATGAATCAGCTTCGTTCAAACCCATATTATGATTAGCATTTGCTGCTGCAGAATAAACCAATTTGAGAATGGGATAAGATGCTCGATAAGGCATGAGTTCCAGTATCATAAGTGTTTCCTCATAGGAACGTCCGCGAATCTGATCAATTACTCTTCGTGCTTTTAAAACAGACATACATATATGTTGAGCTAAAACTTTTACTTCTTTACCCGAACTTGAGTTCTTTATCATAGGGTTATTCCCTACCTTTTTGAAATTTGTCATAAAATAAATAAGGTTATCCCCCACCTTTGTTTGATTCACATCTACTTTTTTTTTTCTAAATTTTTCTATTCTTAATTCCAATTAAGTTAATATTAATTCAAATTAACTTAACGACG